CTCATAGGGCCCCCCCGGAATTCCTTCCAGAGCCTGTTGAATAATTTTTATGGATTCCGTCATTTCACTGATTCGTACTAAATAACGAGCTAATGAGTCTCCTTCTTTTTGCCATTGGACTTCCCAATCGAATTCATCGTAACACTCATAATGATCAACTTTACGAAGATCCCATTGCATTCCGGAAGCTCGTAGCATTGGTCCTGATAAACCCCAATTTATTGCTTCCTCTCCACCAATAATGCCCACTCCTTCAACTCGTTCCAAAAAAATGGGATTCCGCGTAATAAGCTTTTGATATTCAACAACTCCTGTTAAAGAATAATCGCAGAAATCCAAACATTTATCTATCCAGCCATGAGGTAGATCAGCAGCTACTCCCCCGATACGGAAATAATTATGCATCATTCGCATACCTGTGGCAGCTTCGAATAGATCATATAGCAATTCCCTCTCTCTGAAAATATAGAAGAAAGGAGTCTGTGCACCGATATCCGCCATAAAAGGCCCAAGCCATAACAAATGAGAAGCTATACGACTCAACTCCAGCATAATGACTCTGATATAGCTGGCTCTTTTAGGTACTTGAATATTTCCCAATTGTTCTGGTGCATTTACCGTTATTGCCTCTGTGAACATAGTAGCTAAATAATCCCAACGTGTTACGTAAGGTAGATACTGTATAATTGTTCGGTTTTCCGCAATTTTTTCCATCCCTCTGTGTAAATAACCCAATACGGGTTCACAATCAATAACATCTTCACCATCTAGAGTAACGATGAGTCGAAGAACACCATGCATTGATGGGTGGTGAGGACCCATATTGACTATCATGAAGTCTTTTCTTATATCCGGTACAGTCATATGTTTTCTTCCCCGATTCATTATTTCATGAATTGCTGAAAACGAAACGAGGTTCATCAAAATTCAAGATCTAATAAAGCAAATAATTCAAACGAATTTTCAAATTAACGAGTTTTTGGTTCCCGAATATCCAACTGACCAATTAATTCTTTATAACGTACTCTATTTTTCTTTGACAAATAAGCTAGTATACGTTGACGTTTTCCCAGAATTTTCCGCAGACCTCTCTGAGATAAATAGTCTTTTCTGTGCAATTCCAAATGTGAAGTAAGTCTCCGTATCTTATTGGTGAAACTGAATACTTGAAATTCAACAGACCCTTTGTTTTTTTCTTTTTCTTCTTGCGGAATAACTGAGATGAATGAATTTTTTACCATAAAAAGAATTCTTCTCTCTCTCTCTTTTTTTTCTTTCTTTTCCACAGATATGGATTTTACCGATCAGGAATAATAATAATGCCAGTCATTTAGATCTGGTACACACAATAAAATAATCTGGATTTATTCATTTTCTATCGAATCCAATTGAAAATTGGATTCGATAGAAGGAGATGGTACATTTCTACACCCACAAAAGGGAATGATTGGGACTTAAGAAAATTCTGCCGATTCATTCCTAGATCCAATTGATATGATACATCATTGAATCAGTATCATGTATCAGAATCTAATGTAACACAACGTGTGTGTACATTTGTATACCTTTATATACCGGATATGACACGTGATATAGATATATAGGAAATACACCATCAACTAATTCTGACTCGTGGATACATATGTATCCTTGACATACTGAAACGACTGCCATTATTGGTATCAAACCAGTAGCGATTCATACAAGCTAAATCTTCTAATCGATAATTGGGCCAAAGAAACAATTTGAATTGGATAAATTTATTTATATCTGTATCAAAATGCTTGTCCTCATCCAAAAATTGCACACAGTTCCTTACGTTGTTGCCATTGAAAAATACTGAATTTCTATTCACAACATTCTCATTCTCGGAATTCAAACAAATTAGAATTCTCAATTCTCTACGACGTCTAGGAGATGGAATATTTTCAGGAACAAGCAAAGCATAATTATTTTCATCTCCATTCACAAGTACCTTTCCATGTTGTGCAATGGATCTATCGAAATAATCTTCATCAACATATTTTTTTTCTCGGCATATTCGATGAGTTTGGTACTTATTCTTATGGACCAATGAAATACTTATGGTTTGATACATAATCCATTGTCCATCCCATTTTATAGACAGACGAACCGGTTCGATAATTAATATTCCCCTTTTTATCAATTCTGTAAGAGTTAGATCCTTCTGAATCAGCATTACATCCAGGCGCATTTCTCCTCTTTGAATAGAGGATATAGCAATTTCCCTTGGATTTATCAGCCTAAGCAGGAGACAATATACCTTGATATTATTAAGAATTCTTTGATTCAAAGGACCATCCCATCTCAATTGAAAAAGCAAATACCTTTTCAGGAAGAAATCTAGTTCCGCTTCCTTATTGCTCTTGAATTGTCTTTTCTTTCTACGTTTTTTAATGTCTGATTCCGCGGAATCTTTTTCAAGATCTTTTTGTCGGTTTCGTGGATCTGATCCAAGATTCCCTTGACCCAGCTGTTCTTTTTCTTCTTGATTTCGATTCTCTAATTCAAGATATTCTTTTTGATTAGATGATAGACGAAGATCCTTTTTTTGATTTCTGTTGATGTTTTTATTTTCACTAATGTTTTCATTTCCATTCAAATTGAAAATAAGTAATTTGATTGGTATGATCCACGGTTTAATCTTATATGCATCATAAAGTAGCACAAATTCCGAGAAGAACCAGGGTTCTAGATTCGATATGGGACGATGTAGCATTTCTTCATTCATTCCCATCCAATCAAAAAAAAACCTTTTTTTTTGATTGGATGGGTTGATTTCTTGATGAATCGTGAGATAAAAAAGATTTTTCTTATCAATTATTTGATAATCATTAGTCCCAGTCTTAGTATTTTTATTAATGTTGGTTCCAGTATCTATATCGGTCCAAGTCTCAATATCGATATTCTTTCTAAGAAAAAAATGGAGAATTCTCCCCTCCAAATATTTTCTATCCGGATTTTTCCCCGTATCAATAATAGACCCTTCCCCTAGATAATCATTAATAGCTATACCCCCGGGTACATAAAATGATTCGGGTTTAGGCATGTTGTAATTATATGGAATCTCTCGGTCTCCATTTACTTGGAATGGCGATCCATAAATATATGAGTCCTTCCTGTCTTCATAATGAATATATTTATGTGATAAAAGATCATATCTGTAGTGTTTTTTAAATTTTTCTTTTTGACTCGGTAATGAGTTCACTACATAATTATTTTGTTTCTCGTAATGAATTAATTGGTATTTTTCTTTTTCATATGAATCTTTTTTTGAGTCTTTATTTTGAATCATACGACGTTGATTGACTCTATTTCGCCATTTTTGCGGTACTAATTTAGACCATCTAGTCTGAGATAAATTGTATTGATAATGACCCCTTAACCAATTTTTCCATTCATTCATTCCAGAATTCGGAAGTTTCTTAGACCTTGATTTGGCATCCAATATTCCTCGTGTCCCAAAATGATCCTTTATTCTATCCTTAAGAAAAAGATATGCTCCGCGATATTGAAGTACAGATCTCAAGTAATATTTATTAATAATTTGGATTTGTGATAAATTGTAAAATACATATGCTTGGGACAAGGAAGATAAGTCACAATAAATCTGTGATTTATTATTACTAATATTAGAAAGAGACTTTTTTATAGTCGAAATAAAGTGAATTGCATTTTGATTTGTTTCATCAATTCCTTCTTTATTTCTTTCATCATTGTAAATGTCTTTGTCGATAATTTTTTTTGTTGATTCAAATTCAAGGAAAAGTTGTGCATTTATTCTGGGAATATTAATGTTACATAGAAAGATATCCATATAGATTCTTTCAATGAAAGATTTCATAAAATAGTGCCATTTACGTATTAATCGGGCACCTCCTCTTTTTGATATCTGCCAAATATGTTTCTGTGATTCCGATCTTTTATCATCACAACCTGTCTCGTTAGGACTAATCTTTCTATTTGGAGTTAGAAATATTTTTCTCTTGTCTTTTGTAATCCTTTCTATTTTATTTCGGATTGTGGTTGTCCTATCAGCCAGATCCTTCATTTTTTTTTCTGTCAGTGAATAATTTGTCCAATCCACAGATCTAATTCGAATGATCGATTCATGGTTAATCTTATTACTAATTATAGAATCTTTTCTATTTTCATTTGGTTCATATATTTTCCTCAATCCAAATAAGAAAATTGGATTTACTTTTGCAAACTCTTTTATTATTCTTTTTATAAATAGAACTGTTTTGAGAATCCATCTTGTTTTTTCTTTTAAGACCCTTAGAAACCATTTTTTTCTTTCTACTAAAGCTCTTAGAACTAGAAAACATTTCTTTTTCACTTTTCTAATTTTTTTTTCGAGTTCTTTCCAAATGGGGTCAAAAAAGGAAGGTCGTTTTCGGGGAGAACCAAAAGGTAGTTCAGTTTCCATCCCCCAGACTGTTAAAAAACCAAAATTTTCTTTTTTTCCTTTCTTTTTCATTCGATCTCTATGATCGAATCGTAGCTTAGATCTGTGCCAAGGTTTCAGACAGAAAGGAAATAGGATCTTTATTTGAATACCGTCTGTTAGCCAGTCTTTCGGAAATTCTGTTTCTGATAATTGAACACCATTATAGGTGCATTTAACATGCATTTCTCTATTCCACTCCTTCCAATCCTCGTACCACTCGGGGAATTGAAATAATAACATACGGCCGAGATTTTTAGCTATTATCAATGAAGGCAATACGATGTATTTTCTAAGAATCGATTGTGTTACTAACATAGAACCTCTTATTGTTTGAGCAAATAGAATAGTATCCCAATTTTCTGCTATTGCTATCCGTTCATTCTCTTCCTTTTTCTCCTCCTTTGTTTTTTCCTTTTCTTTTGCCTCTTTTTCCTCAGAATCCGAAGTTTTGAATTCCGGACCTTTCCCCACCCAATTCCTAAAAATTAGGTTCATCATTCCGGAGATATCAAAAGAAAAAAAAAACGTT